TTAAAGTCAAAAATTTAAACTCTACGTTAAACTTTAAGATTGTAAAAATTAACATTTTTACAAATTACACAAAAACTCAACGAAATAAAACCCGTTGAGTCACCTTACCTTAGTTTCTAAAAGAAAACACTAAGCCAAAAAATATTATACATTATAAAAATCAAAGGCACAGAAAACCCAACACCCCAGATGCCCATATCAATGAATGACTTACCTATTAGGGCCCTCATTAAAATATAAATAGAGTAGTAAAAAGCAATAAAAAAATATAGAAACATAATTCAAAAACCAAATTTAAGAATCCTTAGAGCAGCAGTAATAGAAACAAACTCTGATATAAAAGAAAGAGAGGGAGGGGTGCCTCTATTTGACAAGAAGACCACAGCAAAAAATAAAGCAATAATTATACCGGAACTAAAAAACCTATTTATATAGTACACTATACGCCTAGAAGAAACATGAAAAAATTCCCCCACCAGGTAGAACATAAGAGTCGAAGTGTAACCATGGGCCAGCATTATAATAAGACCCGAAGTTTTTCTAGAAAGCATAACAAAAACAATAGATATCAACAAGAATCTCATATGGGTAACAGAAGAGTAGGCAGCCAAAGCTTTGGCATCGCTCTGAAACATACAACAAAAAGAGGCCAAAATTATACCAATAAAAGCCACAATTAACCATAGATTATTATGAACAAAATTAAATCTACCCATAATACGAAAAAACCCTGCGGTACCTAATTTTAAAAGTAGACCGGCCAATAGTATCCTAGCGGTAGTGGGGGCCTCTACATGGGCCTTGGGGAGCCACAAGTGTAAAAAATAAACAGGGAATTTCATCATAAATCTTAAACTAAGAATAAACACCATCTCCCATGACAAGTTAAAATCAAAATAGACCAAACTAATAAAAAATATACTCTTAAAATAAACAAACAAAAAGGGCAAAGAACAGAAACTGGCATAAAAAATCAAATAATAAGCTGAATTAATTTTTTCGATCTGGGAACCATAACCTAGAATTATAACCAAAATTGGAAATATAGAGAGCTCAAAAAATATATAAAGCATAATAACATTAATGGGAACAAAAAATAAAATGCAAACAAAAACCAAACTCTCAGATAAAAGCAATAAAATATTATTCTTTTCCCTTAAAAGAACAACCCCCAGAATAAAAAGCCTTATAACAATTAGTAACACAAAAGAAAAAGAATCAGCAAAAAAAAACAATCCGCCCCAACAAAGATTATTCATTAAGAAAAAACTAAAAATAGCCATCAACAAAAAAAAATAAACAGGCCTAAAAAAAAAATACAAAGAAAATAAAAAAAGATCCATCAAAGCTGCTCCCTTCTCACGATTACAAATCGCATATTTTTTAATAAACTATAACAGCAATAAGACCATCAATAAACAAAAACAAATAAAAACAACCAAACAACATCCACAAAATGCCAGTAAATAATAGCAAACTCCAAACCTAGATGATGGTTATAATTAAAATGGGATATAAGTAAACGTAACAAATTAAAAAACAAAAATAAACCCCCACAAAGAACATGGACCCCATGAAAACCTGTAGAAAGATAAAAAATGCTACCAAAAATTCCATCCGAGATAGAGAAACTAGCTTCCCTATATTCCATAGCTTGGATACCAGTAAAATAAACAGCCAAAATACAAGTCAAGGCAAGCCTCAAAGAACAATCTTTATTACTCAAAAGCCTATAATGAGCCCAAGTAACGGTAACCCCCCTTCTTAAAAGAATAATAGTATTCAGCAAAGGCACCCCAAAAGGGTTAACCAAGTGTATTCCAATAGGTGACCAAACTCCCCCCAAATCATGGGCAGGAACTAAAGCTGCATCAAAAAAAGTTCAAAAGATCCCAAAGAAAAACATAAACTCCCTGAAGATAAAAACTAAAACACCAAATTTAAAACCATCTATAACAAAAAAGTTATGGTAGCCACTTAAACCCTCTATAACAATGTCCTTACCTCACACAAAAGAAATAAAAAAAATAGATACCAAAGACAAAAGCACTCCAAACAATAGGCCATACTTAAAAAAAATAACTAAGGATCTCGTTAATCCTAAAGAACTAAAAAACACCAACAAAGGGTAACTGGATAAACTCAAAACATGAAAATTATGATAAATAATGCTCTACAATCTTCAGGTCCTAAACCTAATATATTTATTATACTAAGGGCATTTTATTTAAAAATTAACTTAGTAACAAAAAACACAGACAACAAAATAAAAAACACTAAAAAATACAACACAGAGAATCAAAAACTCAAACCGACAAAAGGGTCTTCAACCAAACACTGGCCCAACCAACTTAGCATTACTAAAATAAAAAGCAAACAGAAGACTAAAAACTTATTAACTTTAAACATCAAAGACACATAATTATTAACAAACAAAAACGAGAATAACACTATCTGACTAGCAAACATGGCGACAACCCCTAGAACTTTATTAGGAATAGCCCGCAAAATAGCATAAGCATAAAGAAAATACCATTCAGGAACAATATGGGCAGGTCTAACCATGGGGTCGGCCTCAATAAACATTTCAGGATCCCCCAAATTAAAAGGGAAAATAAAAACAAACACGAAAAACCCCAATCAAATCAATAAATTATAGGCATCCTTAACTCAAAACCCAGGAAAAAAAGAAATCTTATCGTAGTCCCCATGACAATATAGTTTCGAAGTTCTACCGGTAATATGCAACATCAATAAATGAACCAGAACCACAACTAAAAGACCCCATGGCACCAAAAAATGAACCACAAAAAAGAACTTTAACGTAGCACTAGATACAGTAAAACCCCTCCAAATTCAAGTAACGATATCAACCCCCCAAAAAGGAATAACCCTCAACAGGCTCGTGATAACAACAGAGGCCCAAAAGCTTATTTGAGCTCAAACCAGCACATACCCCATGAAAGCCTCCATTATTACCAATAACAAAATAACCACACCAGTCAATCAAACTTTTTTAAGACGGTAACTACAAAAAAATAGCCCCTTAAAAATATGCAAATATAAGAAAATAAAAAACAGGCTAGCACCATTAGAATGAAAAATTCGGAAAACTCAGCCGTAATTAACCTCATACATAATATATTGCACCCTACTAAAAGCAGAAACACCATCATTAGTATAATAAAAAGCCAACAAAGTCCCCGTTAAAATCTGAAAACCTAAGACCATACCTAATATACTGCCATAATTTCAATTTAAAGTTAAAGCCTTCCTAGAAGGTAAACTAATAACAAGAGAATTAAAAAAATTAAAAACACCATTTTTCAACACCTCTAAAATTCTTAACTTCTTCAAAGTTATATTTTTAATAAACTAAAAAGGTTTACATCCACACCCTCTTACACCAAAAATAAGAATTCTCCCTAAACTAAAATGTAAAAACGAATTATCTCTTCGGACCGTAACCAAATATAGGAAATCTATTTCACGTTCTATTATTTCCAAAGGAACCCCGCCTTATCAAGACGATATAATAAATTTTACTAAAATAATCTAGATTACTGCCAACACAGTTAGAGGAATAACAAAAAAATAAGAAAACTTAAGATTACCGCTAACAACCAAAAAGTTTTTAACTCTTATATTAACAAGCCACAAACTAAAACACAGTATAGACAAAAACATAGAAAATAGAAGAAACAATACCCAAAGCCTCTCCAATTTAAACAATTCTGCCAAAGAAAAAATTTTAATAAAAAAGGAAACACTAAAAGGAACATTAAGAAAAACAAGAATAGTCTCCCAGTTAATAAAATCGTAGCCCCCTAAAGTAAAATTAGGCATCAAAAAAATTATTAAAACAACATAATAAAAAAACAGATAAAGAACATTAACAACAGATAAAAAACACGTTAAAACAACCCAATTAAAAGACTCCGTAGAAGAAATAATTATCATATTTTTATAACTTTTTAAAAGAAACAACTGGATATAACATAAAAAAATACCAAAAATAAACAAAAACACCATTTTAAAATTAAATAATTGAACCAAAACAGGTAAAAAAGGTAACTTTTGAAATGTCAAAAATCATATCAACAATCAGTCATATAAAGTATTAGTAACACTAAAAATCCAAAAATGAAAAGGGGCTACGCCAATTTTCAACATAACAATAAAAAATTGAACAACTAGAAAATTAAACACCAAAAAAAATAAACCCAATCTCTCCTGAATAACAAAATAATTAAAAATACTAGAATAAGAATTAAGATTCTTAGATAGCAAAACAAAAACAACTGTCATAAGTAAAAAAACACTCCACCAAACAACAACATTCCTGGTAAAAAAATTTAAAAAACACAACATTGAGACAAAAACCACCATAAAAATAAAAATAAACAAACGGGGCTACCCAAAACAGATTTAGAAGACCTGCCTAAAATTTGTCAGTTGTTTCATATCTTTTGCGCTTAAAACAAATGCACTTCTTATGCTATAACAACTAATAAGACGTGGAACCCCATTTTTAGATTAAAAGTCTAACACTTTAAAAATTTAAGTTAACATCTCACCTTACTCATTCAAATACAAATAAATCAAACGAGAAAAAATATAACTTTGAATAAAAAACACAAAGCATTCCATAATAATAGCAAAAACAACTAACCAAACATAGCCGACACCAAGAGTCAATTCCAAGAGACGATACAACATTATCCTGATTATATGGCCAACCAAAACATTAACAGTCAAACGAACAGTTAAAGCTAAGGGACGAGAAATCTCTCTTACAATTTCAACCAACATCATACTAAAAGTCTTCATAAAGCCATCACCCTCTTTAGTAATATAAACAGAAAACTTCTCACTAGTAATAAAAGTTAAAAAAGTACTCATTCAAGCAACAATAGCATAAACAAAAGTAAACTCCAACATACCACACGGACAAAAAGAATAAGTAAAATAACCACCAAAACAACAAACTAAAAGAATAACAAATGTAAACACAGAAATAACAGAACTCAAAGGCAAATTACTATCATAACTAAAGACAACCACCAAAGATCCTAAAAACTTTTTCACTAAAACACTCAACATACCTTCTTTAAAATAAAACAAAAACTGTAAAACATAAATAAACATAAAAATATCTAAAAAATAAACATTACTAATTAATTACAAAAAAATAATTACAAAATACCCCAAAAAAATTAAAGAAACAGGCAACAACTTAAACCAAAAAAACCTCATCATCAAGTCATAACGAAAACGTGGGTAAGCACTGCGAATAAAAATCAACAAAGAGAACATCAAATAAATAAAAACAAAACTAAAACTAAAAAACAACACTGAAGTCAAAGTTCTAAAAAACAGCAAGGCCCCATATTCACCCAGAAACAACAAAACAAAAGCTACACTAGAATACTCAACATTATAGCCGCTTACCAACTCCCTCTCACCTTCAGCAAAATCAAAAGGAGCACGATTCAACTCAGCCAACACTATGAAAAGAAAAGGCAAATAAATAACAAACAAACTCATATTAAAAAACCTGTAAAAATAAAACATATTAATATGAATAATAACCACCAACAAATATAAAGAAAAAGCAATTTCATAAGAAATACTTTGTCTCCTGGCACGAATGGCCCCAATCATGCCATATTTAGATTTACTAACAGCACCTCTGACAAGTGTCGTATAGACAGAGAACCCGATCAAACACAAAAAAAACATAATAGCAAACTCAAATGTCATAAAGTCATAAAAATAAGGCAGAACAAACCACTCCAAATACATAACAGTAAAAAACACCCCAGGGACCAAAATAAAAGAAATTTCAGCAGAATTTAAAGGAGTCAGTTGTTCCTTCTTAAGCAACTTAATTCCATCAAAAATAGCTTGAACAACCCCCATAAAACTAACCTTGTTAGGACCAATACGTTGCTGCCTACCACCCAATAAATGACGCTCATATTGGGTCACGAAAGCAATAGCCTGAACCACAAACACTATAAGAAGAATAATATGAATAAATATCAGAATCAACAAAAACAAAAATGACGCTCACTCTAAGACTGCCATTTAGCCCAATAAATGACGCTCATACCCAATAAATGACGCTCATACCCAATAAATGACGCTCACGCTAAGACTGCCATTTACCATACCCAATAAATCACGCTCATATATGGGCTCCCAATAAAGACTGCCATTTACACCTCATACCCATAAATGACGCCCAATAAATGACGCTCATACCCAATAAATGACGCTCATACATAAATGACTACCCAATAAATTCATACATAAATATAAATATATATATATATATATATATAAATATAATCAACATTTTATTTCTATGCATTTATATATATATATATATTATTATTATATATATATATATATATATATATGCATATATATATATATATATATATATATATAATTTATACGGCTTTGACAACTTATTTGAAACTCCTTCTAAATCTATAAATAAAAAATATATTTCCCTAGATTATTTTTTCAAAACCATCTTTTTGACCGAATTTTTTTTATGAAAAGATTTGTTTAAATTAATACTAAAAAAAACCCTACTAAATACTCGACATTGACTATTACCGAAAACCCCCTAAAAAAAAAATAGAATAAGGTGGTCACCTGAAAAACTACGGAAAAATATCCAACTTATGTTTTCAAAACATAAAAAAATAGTTCACACTATACTACTAGAGACAGGTTCCCCTACCTCTACTTTACTACAACTTACTCCCCTACGGGCAATTGATGGATGATTTGTACCGTTTTTAAATAAACTTCAAATCCACATTAAAAAGATTTTACTGTCTTTTACAATTTCAAATATTTACTACAAATATTATCCATAACATATAATATTGTAGGTCAAAATAAACTTTAATATAGACCAAGTATATATCTATTTTTACAGCTATAAACTAAAATTACAATCCTTAAGAATAAAATAAACGATCATACATGCGCCTAAAATAAAAGTAGATAATGAGGGCTCTCAATTACTATTCAACCTCCAAAGATAATTTAAAAACCTGCCAATATTCTTACAGTTTAAATACAACCTTACTCCTGCTCTTTTAACTTTTATCTAACCAGGTACTAATCTGGCTCGCTCACTAAATTTTTTGTCCTCAAACAATAATTAACAAAATCTCTAATTTTACCCAAAAACTAAAAGTAGATTAATAAACAGACATTTAAGGACAACATCAATTAGAGTACAAGTTTACAAAGTCTAGCCGATTATTCTGGAACAAAATTAATACAAACGACAAACTGCCGGGGTAAAAAAATATTGCCCACTCAATGAATCAAAATTAGATAACACCATCTTAACTCTACATAAGACCATAATCAAATCTAAGAAACCTTATAAGATAAAACTTAAATAAGATAAACCCGCCTTTTCTTCGAAAGAGAAATATACCGAACTATACTATTATCTCACCATACAGAATAACATTTTTGGTTTTGAAGACCAATAGTTTAAACTTAACTTAAATCTGTTCTAAAATAAACACAGATCACTACCATAAAACTTCATATTACCCACCATAATCACTATGCCAAGAACCCTAGAAATAACACTAAAACACATAAAATAAAAAAACATCATTTCATTTAAACACCCTGAAAAATAAATAAAAAGACTCATAACAATAAACTCTAAAGAAATTAAAATAAAAATAAGACGCTGTCATTTAAAAAATAAAGATAAAGATCTAATAAATATAAAAATAATTACAATTTACGTAAAGCACCCGAGAAATTCAAATAATACCTTGTAAAATTCATAAAAAAGATTAAAATTAAGATAACCCAAATAAAAATTGATCAATAAACATCATAGTAAAAATTACTAATAGAAACATAATTAAAAATTCCATAAAAAAAAGGGTAAAACACAAATACAGACAAAAGGCCCCCAATCAAATAAAAAGGTGTATTGCCATGGTTAACTTTTGAAAGCCTAGAAAAATAAACAAGAATAACAAAAATACCTCTTAAAAATAGTAAACAAATAAAATATGAAAATCATACATGTAAAAAAAAAGAAATCAAAGGCATAATCATCAATAATGAAAAAATAAGAAAAAAACACCTCTTCATAGGATCCAAATTAATATAACTTATAACACATCTCAAAACAGCTAATAAAAAAAATATTATAAGCAAAAAACTTCTTTACCCCTGCATTGTAAGTGCAATATTCTAAATAAACTACAAGTTCTCAGTAAAAATTCCTAATGTCCCAAACACTAAATTTTAAATAAACTAAATACTGCTTAGAGCTACAATCTTATGTATGCAAAACATATATTTTAAAATAAAATATGGCCCCACATTAAAAAAAAAAATAATATTAAGACAACAACAACCGAGTTAAAATAGAGACTCTTCATATAACTATTACCCAATAACCCAGTCAAAGAAAACAATGTAACACCTTTAGAATTAACATTATTCAATAATAAATCAAAAAACTTATAGTTAACTAAACTATAAATAAAATCTTTAGCCAAATAATCAACAACGAATTTATAAACAAACTCTTTCAATAAAAATTTCAAACCCAGATAAGCCACCAAAATTATAAGCCCCACAAAAAATAAAGGTACAAAGAAATCAACATATAAAAATAAACTAGGCAAAGACAACATATTAAAATTTAGCCACCAAATAAAAACAACCGAAAAAAAAACTAGAACAAGACTTAAAAAATTTATAATTAAACTACTACTAAAATGGAAAACAGGGCTTCTAAAACTCATAAAAAAGCCCTTCCACAAACGGTACCTGTAACCAAAAGTAAAAAACACCGACACAAAAAACATAGCAGAAAAAAACACCATAAAATAATTAGAAAAAAAGAACTCTAAAATAAAATCCTTCCTTACAGCACCACTAGAAAAAATCAAACCACATAAACAAAATAAGGTTACTAAAAGCTGAAGTTGAATAAAATGAGGCAGGTTGCCCAAATTCCTGTAATTACGCCCATCCTGTTGACCAAAAGAACAATGGATTAAATAACCAATTTGTATAAACAAACACCTTTTAAAAAGAGCATGACTTAACAAATGAATAAAAGAAATAAAACCCAAACCAAGACCAACCGTTAGCATAGAAAACCCCATCTGAGACAAAGTCCTTAAAGCAACGACCTTTTTTAAGTCCTCCTCAACCAAAGCTGCGACCCTGGAAAAAAATATTGTAAAAACACCAATAAAAAGAATAATAACAATAACATCCTTATTAAATCTTAACTCAGAAAAATTTATAACTAAAACTAAACCAGCAGTGACCAAAGTACTTCTATGAACAAGAGACCTAATGGGAGTGGGGGCTCTTATCGCTTTAGGCAACCACCCCCTAAAAGGAAATTGGGCCCTCTTAGTAAAAGAGGCCAACAACAACATTAAAGATGACAATCAACAAAAAAGAGACAACCTTAAAAAATAATAACTTCTAAAAAGAACCCTAGAGAAAAACACAAACATAAAAAAATCACCTAAACGATTAGTTAAAACAGTATTCATGGCACCACTACACCTGTCCCAATTATTATAAAACAACACTAAAAAAAAACTAGAGATACCCAGCAAATCTCAACTAACCAACATAGTAAAACAACTATTACTGTAAATCAAACTAAACATCCTACCTACAAAAATTAATAATATAAAATAATAATAATTAAAGTTTAACTCCCTATCCAAATAATAAGTACTAAAAAGTAAAACCCTAATGGTAACCAATAATAAAATCAAAGAAAACATAAGTCTATTGAAATAAAAAGAAACCTTAAAAGATAAAAAATCTCACTCTACAAAAAAAATACCAAACTTTAAAATAGGCAAAAAAACAATAACAACACAAATCAAAAACAAACAAAAGACTATCAAAAAAATAGAAATATCAATTAAATAAACCACACTAACTTTCCATACCACCACTCTATATAAAAACCAGCTAAAATAAAACTTAACAACATAATAAAACTAATTATAGAACTAGCATCAGAAACTAAAACACCTAAAAACATAACAACTTCTAAATCAAAAATAACAAATATTAACATTATAATAAAAAAATGAATACTAAAAGAATTCTGAATTTTACCTACGCTCACAAAACCACACTCAAAAGACGAAATCTTATTTTTGTAAAAATCTTTACACCTTAGCAAGAAATTCCCCAAATAAAAAGCCACTAATAAAACAAGAGTAAAAATAATTACCATAAACAAAACAGCCAAAAAAGGACAACCCTTTAAAAAGTTTAAAACTTTAATAAATTTCCTTTCGTACTATCTACAATCTATAAAAAATAATTAACAAGATAAACAATTCTATCTCACGATGAATTAAACTAATATCACGTCCAGTTTATTTACAGAAGAACAGTCTAAAAAATCCAGCCTACTCCTCCCTGACACAACTGGGATACAACATCGATGTAAAACTTACCCGTACTATAAGAAACTAGTCAAGGTATGATTTTCTGTTAACTCCGAAGTAATTTTTTTAAATATTAATAGTAACAAAAATTATATAATCACACTACCCTAGAAAAAATATTAAAATAACAAAAGCTACCTTAATAAAAAAATTTTCGAAGACTTATCTTTGTTTAACCATAACTATTAATTCTTAAATAGAATGTTAATTCATAAAAAATCAAATAAATAATTAACCAAAAACCTCATTCATACTAGAACCCATTAAAAGCACAAATTATTTTGCTACCTTAATGTCCTCACGCTAAGACTGCCATTTAAAAAAACATAGGGCAGAGGCCAGTATTAAAAAACACCTAAGTCTTTAAAAAACATTTGATCAAAAAACAAGTTAATAAAAAAATATTTAAAAAACAAACATAATTTACAAAAACTACTAAATTTATAATTATAAATTTATTAAAACATTAATAAAAAATATACCAAACAAAAGTCCAAAAGAAAGTGTTATAAAACACAGAATATAAAACACTTCAAAATTTTAAATTCCAACTCACAAAAATAAAAAATACAATTTTCTAATAAAAAACTAATAAACAGATAAAAGAAAAGTCGACATATCAACACCAGGGCCCCTAAATTATAATATGAAACAATATAAACAAAAGACCCTCTACCTTTTCTATCTATTAAACATAAAATATGTTATAATCTAAAAATGGTATGACAATACCAATAAATAAAAATTAAAAATCTAAAGCCACAAATCCTTTCATACCACAAATGAAAATTCAATAATAAACTAAACAGCTTACTCCATAAAACCTAAACACCACCTTTTAAAATTATCCAACAAAGTTACCTCCAAAGCAATAGGCATAAAACTATGGTTAGCACCACAAATTTCTGAACACTGACCATAAAACACGCCCACTACAGGAAACCTATAAGACAAAGTAGATAAAATGCCCCTCATAGCATCAAGTTTAATAGATAACCTGGGCAAAGCCCAAGAGTGGATCACATCCCCAGAAGTAATACAAAACCGGATATTAGTATCGCAAGGAATAACACAACGGTTATCTACTTCCAATAAACGAGGCTCCCCTAACTCCAACTGATCCAGAGATTTCATATAAGAATCAAACTCAAGTCCAGGGATGTCCCTAAACTCATAACTTCAATACCATTGGTGACCAGTTACCTTAACAGTTAAGCTGCTGTCAAGATTTATAAGACCATAATAATACAACAAACTTAAAGAAGGTACCATCTGCATAACCAAAATTAAAGTAGGAAACACACTACACAAAAGCTCCCCAAACTGATACTCGATCTTCTTACTTTTAAAATAGAAACTACTAAATAAAAGATAAAAAAATATAACAGTAACAAAAGATAAGACACCAAACAACAACCTACAATTAAAATTATGGAACCAATCCATATAGCTAGAAAACAAACTACCAGAAAATAAAAGACCGAAATCCTGAAAAAAATTTCTCAATAATCTTTAAAACCTCTCGATTGGAAGTCAAGAATACTAAACTATACTAAAAGATCTATTAAAATTTCAATCTCCCCATTGACAATGGGGTATAATAACATTATACTAAAATTTTTAAACAATAAGAGAAAACACTACAAGGGTATGAACCTTAAGGACTAAAAATTTATCCTATCTTACTAGGGCTTAAAAACCTATTAATCTGCAATTAATTATACCAAATATACTAAAAACCCAGAATTTTAAAACAGTGGAACTATAAAAAATCTCAGACTGATAACTATGGCCAAACACATAACTCCTACATCTATACTCAGGACTCCTATTAACATTATAATCATAAAGTAAAAGACGATGACCCATAAAAGACTCTAGAAGAACATAAACAAACAAAAACAAAGCAAAAACACTAATTATAGAACCATAAGAAGCAAAAATATTCCAAACCGAATAAACATCAGGAAAATCAAGGTACTTACGAGGAAAACCATGTAACCCAGCAAAATGTAGAGGAAAAAAAGTCAAATTAACACCAATAAACATTAAAACAAAAACAACAGATATCATCATCTTATCATAAACAAAACCCGTCATAAAACTTCACCAAAGAGAAATACCAGTAAAAATACCAAATACAGCCCCCAATCTCAAAACATAGTGGAAATGCCTAACAACGTAGTAAGTATCATGAAGAATAATATCCAACCTTGAATTAGACAGCATAACACCCGTCAAACCACCAATAGTAAACAAAAAAATAAAACCTAAAACCCACAATAACAAAGGCTGAAAAACCATTTTCATACCAAACAAAGTAGCCAACCATCTAAAAACCTTGACACCAGTAGGAACAGCAATAACCATAGTGGCAGCAGTAAAATAAGCACGAGAATCTAAATCCATACCCACCGTATACATATGGTGAGCCCAAACAACACAACCAATTAGACCAATACTTAAAATAGCGTACACCATACCTAAAGAACCAAAGACCTCCTTTTTACCAGTCAAATAAAGCCTCCTCTGCCTAATAATACCAAAAGCAGGTAAAATAAGAATATAGACCTCAGGGTGACCAAAAAACCAAAATAAATGTTGATAAATCAAAGGATTCCCACCAGTACTTGGGTCAAAAAAAGATGTATTTAAATTACGGTCAGTCAACAACATAGTAATAGCCCCCGCCAACACAGGCAAAGATAAAACTAACAAAAAAACAGTAACAAACACAGTCCAAACAAATAGACTTATATGTTCCAAAGAAATTGAACTTCTACGCAAATTCTTTGTTGTTGTCATAAAATTGATAGCACCAAGAATAGAGCTGACGCCGGCACAATGAAGACTAAAAATAGCTAAATCCACACTCCTACCGGGATGACCTATAGTTCTCAAAGGAGGATAAACAGTCCAACTAGTACCACAGCCCATATCAACAAAACAGGCATCCAAAATTAAAAACATAGAAGTAGGTAACAACCAGAACCTCAAATTATTAAGACGCGGGAAACTCATATCAGGAGCACCCAACATAAGAGGTAACATTCAGTTGCCAAAACCACCAATCATAGTAGGCATAACCATAAAAAAAATCATTAAAATAGCATGAGCAGTAATAACAGAATTATAAATCTGCCCATTACCTAAAAAAACACCAGGTTTCGCCAACTCAAGACGAATAACCAAAGACAAAGCAGTCCCAACCATTCCTGATCAAAGACCAAATAAAAAATAAAGCGTTCCAATATCCTTATGATTAGACCTCTCCAACCACACAGATAAACCACCTTGATACTTATAAAAACGTTTCAA